GCTAGCGTAGCTTAACTAGAGCATAACTCTGAAGATGTTAAGGTGGACCTTGAAACGGTTCCGCAAGCACAAAGGCTTGGTCCTGACTTTACTGTCGGCTCTAGCTAGACTTACACATGCAAGTATCCGCACCCCCGTGAGAATGCCCTTCAGTCCCCTGCCCGGAGACAAGGAGCCGGTATCAGGCACGGTTAACGCCAGCCCATGACACTTTGCTTAGCCACACCCTCAAGGGACACCAGCAGTGATAAATATTAAGCCATAAGTGAAAACTTGACTTAGTTAAAGCTTAAAGAGCCGGTAAAACTCGGGCCAGCCCACCGCGGTTATACAAGAGGCTCAAGTTGACAGACTACGGCGTAAAGAGTGGTTAGGGAAATTTTTAGACTAAAGCCGAACGTCCTCAAAGCTGTTTAACGCTTCCGAGTTAAGAAGATCCATTACGAAAGTAGCTTTACCCAACCTGACCCCACGAAAGCTGTGAAACAAACTGGGATTAGATACCCCACTATGCTCAGCCCTAAAATTTGATAGGCCAACTACGCCCCCTATCCGCCCGGGTACTACGAGCACCAGCTTAAAACCCAAAGACCTGGCGGGGTTTCATTTTTTTTCCAAGGGAGGCTCAGCCTAAATTTGATAGGCCAACTACGCCCCCTATCCGCCCGGGTACTACGAGCACCAGCTTAAAACCCAAAGGACTTGGCGGTGCTTCACATCCGTCTAGAGGAGCCTGTTCTAGAACCGATAACCCCCGTTAAACCTCACCCTCCCTTGTTAATACCGCCTATATACCGCCGTCGTCAGCCTACCCTGTGAAGGACTAGAAGTGAGCAAGATTGGTAAGACCCAAAACGTCAGGTCGAGGTGTAGTGTATGAGAGGGGAAGAAATGGGCTACATTTCCTAAGTCAGGAAATACGAATAATGAACTGAAATAAGCATTAGAAGGTGGATTTAGCAGTAAGCAGTAAAACAGAGTGTTCTGCTGAAATATGGCAATAAAGCACGCACACACCGCCCGTCACTCTCCCCAAGCTAACACAAAGCAAATACCTAAAAAACTACATCTGCAAAGGGGAGGCAAGTCGTAACATGGTAAGCGTACCGGAAGGTGCGCTTGGAACAATCAGAGTGTAGCTTAGACAGAAAAGTATCTCCCTTACACTGAGAAGTCGCCCGTGCAAATCGAGCCACCCTGACGCCCAACAGCTAGCCCACCCTAATAAAATCAACACCCCACTATTAATACCCCCTTAACACACTCCAAATAAATAAACAAAACATTTTTCCTCCCTAGTACGGGTGACGGAAAAGGGACTAGGAGCAATAGAGAAAGTACCGCAAGGGAAAGCTGAAAGAGAAATGAAACAACCCAGTAAAGCTCAAAAAAGCAGAGACACAATCTCGTACCTTTTGCATCATGATTTAGCTAGCACACCTCGAGCAAAAAGAGTTTTAGTTCGATACCCCGAAACTAGGTGAGCTACTCCAAGACAGCCTAAAAATAGGGCGCCCCCGTCTCTGTGGCAAAAGAGTGGGAAGATCTTTGAGTAGAGGTGACAGACCTACCGAACCTAGTAATAGCTGGTTGCCGGGGAAATGAATAGAAGTTCAGCCTCACAAATTCTTCTCCTCAGCTGTCTTTTAAGACGGTTAGACCCGAAAGAAATTAAGAGAGTTAGTCAAAAGGGGTACAGCCCTTTTGAAAAAAGACACAACTTTTCCAGGAGGATAAAGATCATATCCACTTTAAGGGAAAGCGCTTTGGTGGGCCTAAAAGCAGCCATCCAAACAGAAAGCGTTTAAGCTCAAGATTTACCCACTCCCCAAAATACCGACAATTAATCTTAAACCCCTAAACTTACCCGGCTGCCCCATGCCCCCATGGGAGCAATTATGCTAGAATGAGTAATAAGAGGGTGCTTTAACCCTCTCCCCGCACATGTGTACATCGGAACGGACCCCCCACCGAACCTTAACGGCCCCAAAAAAAGAGGGCACTGGGTAAAAAATTAAATAACAAGAAAATCCCCCACACTTATACCGTTAATCCTACACTGGTGTGCCTAAAAGGAAAGACTAAAAGAAAAAGAAGGAACTCGGCAACCACAATAAGCCTCGCCTGTTTACCAAAAACATCGCCTCTTGAAAAACTAATATAAGAGGTCCTGCCTGCCCAGTGACTGTATTGTTCAACGGCCGCGGTACTTTGACCGTGCGAAGGTAGCGCAATCACTTGTCTTTTAAATGAAGACCTGTATGAATGGCACGACGAGGGCTTAACTGTCTCCTTTTTCCAGTCAATGAAATTGATCTTCCCGTGCAGAAGCGGGAATAATACCATAAGACGAGAAGACCCTGTGGAGCTTTAGACACTGAATCAGCCCTTGTCCAAAATCCCAGTTAAGGCTATGAACACTAGAGTGAGATCTGATTTAATGTCTTCGGTTGGGGCGACCTTGGGGAAAGAAAAATCCCCCATGCGGAACGGAAATACTATGCTTCCAAAACTAAGAGCAACCACTCAAAGTATCAAAAATTTTGACCAACTATACGATCCGGCTAAACGCCGATCAACGGACCAAGTTACCCCAGGGATAACAGCGCAATCCTCTTTTAGAGCCCATATCGACAAGAGGGTTTACGACCTCGATGTTGGATCAGGACATCCTAATGGTGCAGCCGCTATTAAGGGTTCGTTTGTTCAACGATTAAAGTCCTACGTGATCTGAGTTCAGACCGGAGTAATCCAGGTCAGTTTCTATCTATGATATGATCTTTTCTAGTACGAAAGGACCGAAAAGAAGAGGCCAATACCTCAGGCACGCCTCACCCCTACCTGATGAAAACAAATAAAACAGGCAAAAGGGCATATCCCTCTGCTTAAGATAATAGCATGTCAAGGTGGCAGAGCCCGGCCATTGCAAAAGACCTAAGCCCTTTCCACAGAGGTTCAAGTCCTCTCCTCGACTATGTTCTCAACACTCATCACCCTTATTTTAAATCCCCTTATCCTCATTGTTTTCGTCCTACTAGCCGTAGCACTCCTAACCCTCGTAGAACGAAAAGTCTTAGGCTACATACAACTACGAAAAGGCCCTAATGTAGTAGGACCATACGGCCTTCTACAACCCATTGCAGATGGGCTAAAACTTTTCATAAAAGAGCCTGTACGACCATCAACATCATCCCCCATTCTCTTCCTATTTATGCCGATACTTGCCCTCACCCTAGCCCTTACACTTTGAACCCCCATACCACTGCCCTTTCCCATAGCAGACTTAAACCTAGGAATTCTGTTTATTTTAGCCATCTCCAGCTTAGCAGTCTACTCAATTCTAGGTTCCGGCTGAGCATCAAACTCCAAATATGCCCTCATCGGGGCCCTACGGGCTGTAGCTCAAACTATTTCCTACGAAGTAAGCTTAGGCCTTATTCTTCTAAACACCATTATCTTCACAGGAGGCTTCACTCTTCAAACATTCAGCGAAGCACAAGAAAGCACATGACTAATTTTACCCGCCTGACCTTTAGCTGCAATATGATACATTTCAACACTAGCAGAAACCAACCGAGCACCCTTCGACCTCACCGAAGGTGAGTCCGAACTCGTCTCAGGCTTTAACGTAGAATACGCCGGAGGCCCCTTCGCATTATTCTTCCTAGCAGAATACGCCAACATCCTCCTAATAAATACACTTTCCGCAACCCTCTTCCTAGGAGCCTCCCTACTGCACTTCCTGCCAGAACTTACTTCAATTAATCTAATAACCAAAGCAGCCCTCCTATCCGTACTATTCCTATGAGTCCGAGCCTCATACCCCCGATTCCGGTATGACCAACTCATACACCTCATCTGAAAAAACTTTCTACCACTAACCCTCGCCCTAGTAATCTGACACTTATCGCTTCCAATTGCCTTCACTGGCCTTCCTCCTCAACTCTAACCCCGGAGCTGTGCCTGAAAGAAAGGGCCACTTTGATAGAGTGAATCATGAGGGTTAGAGTCCCTCCAACTCCTTAGAAAGAAGGGGCTCGAACCCTACCTGAAGAGATCAAAACTCTTAGTGCTTCCAATACACCACTTCCTAGTAAAATAAGCTAATTAAGCTTTTGGGCCCATGCCCCAAATATGTTGGTTAAAGTCCTTCTTCTACTAATGAACCCTTACATCCTCTCTATTCTCCTATTTGGTCTAGGCCTAGGAACAATGACCACCTTTGCAAGCTCCCACTGACTACTTGCCTGGATAGGACTCGAAATTAACACCCTTGCCATCATTCCACTTATAGCTCAACATCATCACCCCCGAGCAGTAGAAGCAACCACAAAATACTTTCTAACTCAAGCAGCTGCCGCTGCCATGCTACTGTTTGCAAGTACTACAAATGCCTGACTAACAGGACAGTGAGACATCCAACAAATAACCCACCCTCTTCCTATTACAATAATTACCCTAGCCCTTGCATTAAAAGTAGGCCTCGCACCACTTCACGCTTGACTTCCTGAAGTCATTCAAGGCCTAGACCTAACAACAGGACTAGTCCTCTCCACCTGACAAAAACTTGCCCCATTTTCCCTTCTTCTCCAAATTCAAACTTCAAACCCCACCATACTAATTTTATTAGGCCTAGCATCCACCCTCGTAGGCGGCTGAGGAGGCTTAAACCAAACACAATTACGAAAAATCCTAGCCTACTCCTCAATTGCCCACCTAGGCTGAATAATTCTAGTAATACAATTTTCCCCTTCCCTGACACTCCTAGCTCTAATAACATACTTCATTATAACCTTCTCAGCATTCCTTGTATTTAAACTAAACAAGGCAACCAACATTAACACACTTGCATCCTCCTGAGCAAAAATACCAGCAATTACAGCCCTCACTCCCATAATTCTTCTCTCACTAGGCGGACTCCCCCCACTCACCGGCTTCCTGCCTAAATGACTTATTCTTCAAGAACTCACTAAACAAGCCCTTCCTCTAACAACCACCATCGCAGCCCTAACTGCCCTACTCAGTTTATACTTCTACCTACGACTTTGCTACGCCATGACCCTTACAATATCACCAAACAACTTAACAGGAACAACCCCTTGGCGACTTCCCTCCTCCCAACTGACCCTCCCCCTGGCTATTACAACCTCAATAACAATTCTCCTCCTCCCCCTCGCCCCCGCCGCAATAGCTCTAATAACCATCTAGAGGCTTAGGATAGCATTAAGACCAAGGGCCTTCAAAGCCCTAAGCGAGAGTGAAAATCTCCCAGCCTCTGACTTAAGGCCTGCAGGACACTAACCCACATCTTCTGCATGCAAAACAGACACTTTAATTAAGCTAAAGCCTTACTAGATAGGCAGGCCTCGATCCTACAAACTCTTAGTTAACAGCTAAGCGCTCAAACCAACGAGCATCCATCTACCTTTCCCCCGCCTGCCGGAAAAAGGCGGGGGAAAGCCCCGGCAGGCGGTTAACCTACTTCTTCAGATTTGCAATCTAATATGTTAAACACCTCAAGGCTTTGGCAGGAAGAGGATTCAAACCTCTGTCAATGGGGCTACAAACCACCGCTTGAGCACTCAGCCATCCTACCTGTGGCAATTACACGTTGATTCTTTTCGACCAATCACAAAGATATCGGCACCCTTTATCTAGTTTTCGGTGCTTGAGCTGGGATAGTAGGCACGGCCTTAAGCCTTCTTATTCGAGCAGAATTAAGCCAACCAGGCGCACTTTTAGGAGATGATCAGATTTATAACGTCATTGTTACCGCACATGCCTTCGTGATAATTTTCTTTATAGTAATACCAATTATGATTGGAGGATTTGGAAACTGACTAGTACCCCTTATGCTTGGCGCCCCCGATATAGCATTCCCTCGCATAAACAACATAAGCTTCTGGCTCCTCCCTCCCTCTTTCCTTCTTCTGCTTGCTTCCTCAGGAGTTGAAGCCGGGGCCGGAACAGGCTGAACTGTATATCCCCCACTGTCTGGAAACCTAGCCCATGCAGGAGCATCAGTGGACTTAACTATTTTCTCCCTCCACCTGGCAGGTGTTTCATCAATCCTGGGAGCAATCAACTTTATCACTACCATTATTAACATAAAACCCCCTGCCATCACACAGTATCAGACCCCTCTATTTGTTTGAGCTGTCCAAATTACTGCTGTTCTTCTTCTCCTGTCTCTCCCAGTACTAGCTGCCGGTATTACTATGCTCTTAACGGACCGAAATCTAAATACTACCTTCTTTGATCCAGCAGGGGGAGGAGATCCAATTCTCTACCAACACCTTTTCTGATTCTTCGGACACCCAGAAGTATATATTCTCATCTTACCGGGGTTTGGAATAATCTCCCACATCGTAGCCTATTATTCTGGCAAAAAAGAACCATTCGGCTATATGGGCATGGTTTGAGCAATAATGGCCATCGGCCTACTGGGATTTATTGTATGAGCCCACCATATGTTCACAGTTGGTATAGATGTAGACACCCGAGCCTACTTTACATCCGCCACTATGATTATTGCTATTCCAACGGGTGTTAAAGTCTTTAGCTGACTGGCCACTCTCCACGGAGGGACAGTAAAATGAGACACCCCCCTACTATGAGCCCTTGGCTTTATCTTCTTATTCACAGTTGGAGGCTTGACAGGAATCGTTCTTGCCAATTCTTCCCTGGACATTGTCCTTCACGACACCTACTATGTAGTAGCTCACTTCCAATATGTTCTTTCCATAGGAGCTGTCTTTGCAATTGTCGCCGGCTTCGTGCAATGATTCCCCCTATTCTCTGGTTACACTCTCCACACAACATGAAATAAAATCCACTTTGGAGTAATATTTGTGGGGGTTAATCTCACCTTCTTCCCACAGCAATTCCTTGGGCTAGCTGGAATGCCTCGACGATACTCTGACTACCCAGACGCTTACACCCTTTGAAATACAGTATCATCTATCGGATCCCTAGTTTCCCTTGTAGCCGTAATTATGTTCCTGTTCATTATCTGAGAAGCCTTTGCAGCCAAACGTGAGGTTCTCTGAGTTGAATTAACCTCAACTAACGTTGAATGACTTCACGGCTGCCCTCCACCCTACCACACCTTTGAAGAACCTGCGTTTGTTCAAATCCAACAAACCTCACCAGAATACAAATAAGACCATCCCTACCTAAACACACCTACGAGAAAGGGAGGAGTCGAACCCCCATAAATCGGTTTCAAGCCAATCACATAGCCGCTCTGCCACTTTCTTCATAAGACACTAGTTAAGTTGTTATAACACTGCCTTGTCAAGGCGGAATCGTGGGTTAAAACCCCGCGTGTCTTGAAATAAATGGCCCATCCCTCTCAATTAGGATTCCAAGACGCAGCTTCCCCTGTGATAGAAGAACTTCTTCACTTCCATGACCATGCCCTAATAATCGTATTTCTAATTAGCACTTTAGTTCTTTACATCATTGTCGCCATAGTCACCACAAAATTAACTAACAAATATATTTTAGACTCCCAAGAAATCGAAATTATCTGGACAGTACTTCCCGCCCTCATCCTCATTCTTATTGCCCTCCCATCCCTACGCATCCTTTACCTAATAGATGAAATCAATGACCCTCACCTCACAATTAAAGCCATTGGACATCAATGATATTGAAGCTACGAATACACAGACTACGAAGAGCTAGGCTTTGACTCATACATAATTCCAACACAAGACCTTGCTAGCGGCCAATTCCGTCTCCTAGACACCGACCACCGAATGGTAGTCCCAATCGAATCCCCTATCCGAATACTAATTTCTGCCGAAGACGTGCTTCATTCCTGAGCCGTACCCTCTCTAGGTGTTAAAAAAGACGCCGTTCCTGGCCGACTAAACCAAGCCGCCTTTATTGCATCCCGACCCGGCGTGTTCTATGGACAGGGCTCAGAAATCTGCGGAGCTAATCACAGTTTTATGCCCATCGTAGTAGAAGCTGTACCACTTGAACATTTCGAAAAATGATCATCTTTAATACTTGAAGACGCCTCGCTAAGAAGCTAAATCGGGCATAGCGTTAGCCTTTTAAGCTAAAGACTGGTGACCCCCAACCACCCTTAGCGAACATGCCTCAACTTAATCCTGCACCCTGATTTGCCATTTTAGTCTTTTCCTGACTAGTTTTCCTAACTGTAATTCCCCCTAAGGTCTTAGCCCATACTTTCCCAAACGAACCAACCCATCAAAGCACCGAAAAACAAAAAACAGATCCCTGAACTTGACCGTGACACTAAGTTTCTTCGACCAATTTATGAGCCCCACACTCTTTGGAATCCCCCTAATTGCTCTAGCTCTAACCCTCCCTTGAATTTTATTTCCAAAGCCATCATCCCGATGACTTAATAACCGCGTACTAGCCCTTCAAAGCTGATTCATTAATGGGTTTGCTCAACAAATCTTCCAACCTATCAACCTAGGGGGACACAAATGAGCTGCCCTCCTCACATCCCTCATAATTTTCCTAATTACCATTAACATGCTAGGCCTACTCCCCTACACATTTACACCTACAACCCAACTCTCTATAAACATGGCATTTGCAGTTCCCCTTTGACTGGCAACTGTAATCATTGGTATACGAAATCAACCAACCCATGCTCTTGCCCACCTCCTGCCAGAAGGAACACCCACCCCTCTTATCCCCATTTTAATTATAATCGAAACCATTAGCCTATTCATTCGACCATTAGCCCTAGGTGTCCGACTTACAGCTAACCTCACAGCTGGCCACTTACTCATCCAACTTATTGCCACCGCTGCTCTAGTATTATTACCCCTAATACCTACAGTAGCAATTTTAACAGGGGCACTTCTACTAATACTAACACTCCTAGAGGTTGCCGTAGCCATAATTCAAGCTTATGTCTTCGTACTCCTCTTAAGCCTTTACCTACAAGAAAACGTCTAATGGCCCATCAAGCACACGCATACCACATAGTAGACCCAAGCCCCTGACCTCTTACAGGCGCAGTCGCCGCCCTATTATTAACCTCTGGACTAGCAATCTGAATGCACTTCCACACAATTACACTCATAGCCCTAGGTATAGCACTCATACTCTTAACAATGTACCAATGATGACGAGACATTATTCGAGAAGGCACTTTCCAAGGCCACCACACACCCCCAGTCCAAAAAGGACTCCGTTATGGGATAATCCTATTCATCACCTCCGAAGTATTCTTTTTCCTTGGCTTCTTCTGAGCCTTCTATCACTCTAGTCTCCCACCAACCCCTGAACTAGGCGGATGCTGACCTCCCACAGGTATCACTACCCTAGACCCATTTGAAGTCCCCTTACTAAATACTGCCGTCCTTCTCGCCTCCGGCGTAACAGTAACCTGAGCCCACCATAGCATTATGGAAGGCCTCCGAAAACAAGCTATTCAATCCCTAGCCCTCACCATCCTCCTTGGATTCTACTTTACTTTCCTTCAAGGTATAGAATATTACGAAGCCCCATTCACAATTGCAGACGGAGTCTACGGATCAACTTTCTTCGTTGCAACCGGCTTCCACGGCCTCCACGTCATTATTGGTTCCACCTTTCTAGCTGTCTGCCTACTACGACAAGTACAATACCACTTCACCTCTGAACACCACTTTGGGTTTGAAGCCGCTGCCTGATACTGACATTTCGTAGACGTAGTCTGACTCTTCCTCTACATCTCAATCTACTGATGAGGCTCATAATCTTTTTAGTATTAAAGCTAGTACATGTGACTTCCAATCACCTAGTCTTGGTTAAACCCCAAGGAAAGATAATGAACTTAGTTACAACCGTAATTTTAATTGCCATTACACTCTCTACTATTCTGGCCATTGTATCCTTTTGACTCCCACAAATAACCCCAGACCACGAAAAACTATCCCCATACGAGTGCGGATTTGATCCCCTGGGCTCAGCTCGCCTGCCATTTTCCATACGATTTTTCCTAATCGCCATCCTATTCCTTCTCTTCGACCTAGAAATTGCCCTCCTCCTCCCCCTCCCTTGAGGGGACCAATTATCCTCCCCCCTACTCACATTCACATGAGCATCCGCCATTCTTGTTCTCCTTACCCTCGGCCTTATCTATGAATGACTCCAAGGCGGATTAGAATGAGCTGAGTAGACAGTTAGTTTAAAAAAAACCTTTGATTTCGGCTCAAAAACTTGTGGTTAAAGCCCATAACTGTTTAATGACCCCTACTCACTTTGCTTTTTCATCAGCCTTCACCCTGGGCCTCGCAGGCCTAGCATTCCACCGAACACACCTGCTTTCTGCCCTACTATGCCTAGAAGGAATAATATTATCCCTCTTTATTGCCCTCTCTCTATGAACACTTCACTTAGACTCCACAAACTTCTCAGCCTCTCCTATAATCCTACTAGCCTTCTCAGCCTGTGAAGCCAGTGCAGGCTTGGCCCTTCTAGTCGCAACTGCACGCACACATGGTACTGACCGCCTCCAAAACCTCAATCTTCTACAATGCTAAAAATTCTCCTACCAACTATTATGCTTATTCCAAAAACCTGACTCTCCCCCGCCAAACGACTCTGAACCACAACCCTTGCCTACAGCTTAATCATCGCACTCGCCAGTTTAGCCTGATTTAATACTCCAACAGAGACGGGATGATCCTGTATGAATACATATATAGCAACCGACCCCCTATCAACTCCACTACTAGCCCTCACCTGCTGACTTCTCCCTCTAATAATCCTTGCAAGCCAAAACCACACCTCATCCGAACCTGTCGGACGACAACGAATATATATTACCCTCCTTACATCCCTACAAATCTTCCTAATCTTAGCTTTCAGCGCTACCGAAGTAATTATATTTTATATTATATTTGAAGCCACCCTTATCCCGACTCTAATTATTATTACCCGCTGAGGTAATCAAACCGAACGACTCAATGCAGGAACCTACTTCCTGTTCTACACACTAGCAGGTTCCCTTCCTCTCCTAGTAGCACTCCTACTCCTTCAAAATAGTACTGGAACCCTCTCTCTCCTTACCCTCCAATATGCCCCTGCAATAGAACTCTCATCCTACGCCGACAAGTTTTGATGAGCTGGTTGCTTACTAGCATTCCTAGTTAAAATACCACTTTACGGAGCCCACCTCTGACTACCCAAAGCCCACGTTGAGGCCCCTATTGCAGGCTCCATAATTCTTGCTGCCGTACTACTTAAACTAGGGGGCTACGGCATGATACGCATAATAATCGTTTTAGAACCACTAACCAAAGAACTCAGCTACCCCTTCATTATCTTCGCACTATGAGGCGTCATCATAACAGGTTCTATTTGCTTACGCCAAACAGACCTTAAGTCCCTAATTGCTTACTACTCAGTAAGCCACATGGGCCTAGTTGCAGCAGGCATTCTTATCCAAACCCCATGAGGCTTTACCGGAGCCATAATCCTTATGATTGCACACGGAATTACATCCTCCGCGCTTTTTTGCCTGGCAAACACTAACTACGAACGAACCCACAGCCGAACCATGATACTTGCTCGAGGCCTTCAAATAGTCCTTCCCCTTATGACCACATGATGGTTTATTGCCAGCCTTGCTAATTTAACCCTCCCCCCTCTCCCCAACCTAATAGGTGAACTAATAATTATTACCTCCCTATTTAACTGGTCCTGATGAACCCTTGCACTCACAGGAGCCGGGACACTAATCACCGCCGGCTATTCCCTTTACATATTCCTAATAACCCAACGAGGGCCCCTCCCTGCCCACATTATAGCCATTCACCCAACACACTCCCGAGAACATCTACTTATTGTCCTTCACCTCCTCCCCCTTATCCTATTAATCCTCAAACCAGAACTGGTTTGAGGATGATCCGCCTGTAGATTTAGTTTAACCAAAACATTAGATTGTGATTCTAAAGACAGAGGTTAAAGCCCTCTAATCCACCGAGAGAGGCTCGCCAGCAACAAAAACTGCTAATTTTTCGTCACCTTGGTTGAACCCCAAGGCTCACTCGCCCTATTAAAGCTCCTAAAGGATAACAGCTCATCCGTTGGTCTTAGGAACCAAAAACTCTTGGGGCAAATCCAAGTAGCAGCTATGATAAACAACCCTGCCATAATATCCACAATTTTAACTTCGCCCCTCCACATAACATCCTCCATAGTCCTAGTATTCTTTGCCCTCTCCTACCCAATCTTTACCTCTCTATCCCCTAAACCCCTAAAAAACGACTGAGCTATTAGTCACGTGAAAAAAGCAGTAAAACTAGCCTTCTTCATTAGCCTACTTCCACTTTTCCTATTCCTGAACCATGGCACAGAAACAATTATAACTGATTGAAAATGAATAGGCACAGATACTTTCGACCTCTGTATCAGCCTCAAATTCGACTTCTTCTCCACCATCTTCACCCCAATCGCCCTATTCGTGACATGGTCCATTCTAGAATTTGCCTCATGATATATACACGCAGACCCCAACATAAATCGTTTCTTCAAATATCTACTAATTTTCCTCATCGCTATAATTATTTTAGTAACCGCAAATAACATGTTCCAACTATTTCTTGGCTGAGAAGGAGTTGGGATCATATCATTCCTTCTTATTGGGTGGTGATACGGTCGAGCAGACGCTAACACAGCAGCCCTACAAGCAGTCCTTTATAACCGAGTTGGAGACATCGGACTAATCTTCGCAATAGCATGATTTGCTACCAACCTGAACTCATGAGACCTACAACAAGTATTCACTGCCTCTAAAGATATAGATCTAACATTTCCCCTATTAGGGCTAATTATTGCCGCTACCGGCAAATCAGCCCAATTTGGCCTCCACCCCTGACTCCCCTCCGCTATAGAAGGCCCCACCCCCGTCTCTGCTCTACTACATTCAAGCACAATGGTTGTTGCAGGTATCTTCCTTCTTGTCCGAATAAGCCCTTTATTGGAAAACAACCCAACAGCCCTCACTACCTGCCTATGCCTCGGTGCACTAACCACCCTATTTACTGCAACTTGTGCTTTGACCCAAAATGACATCAAAAAAATCGTTGCATTCTCAACATCCAGTCAACTAGGACTGATAATGGTAACAATCGGCCTAAACCAGCCTCAACTTGCCTTTTTACACATCTGCACCCACGCTTTTTTTAAAGCCATATTATTTCTCTGCTCCGGCTCTATCATCCACAGCCTAAACGATGAACAAGATATTCGAAAAATAGGCGGAATAAACCACCTCACACCATTCACATCATCCTGCCTTACTTTAGGAAGCCTTGCCCTCACAGGTACCCCCTTCTTAGCCGGCTTCTTCTCCAAAGATGCCATTATTGAAGCACTAAACACATCCTACCTTAACGCCTGAGCCCTAGTACTTACCCTACTAGCCACCTCTTTCACAGCTGTATACAGCTTACGAATCGTATTTTTCGTCTCCATAGGAAACCCCCGATTCACTTCTCTCTCCCCCATTAATGAAAACAACCCCACAGTAATTAACCCCATCAAACGACTAGCTTGAGGCAGCATCATCGCCGGCCTCCTGATTACATCCAACATGCTTCCAATAAAAACACCAGTCATGTCCATACCCCCAATCCTAAAACTAGCAGCCCTCATCGTAACCCTCCTAGGAGTCTTAACTGCCATGGAACTAGCCTCATTAACTAACAAACAATTTAAAACCACCCCTAACCTAACCGCGCACCATTTCTCCAACATACTGGGCTTCTTCCCAGCCATCATCCACCGACTTACCCCTAAACTAAACCTTATTTTAGGACAAACCATCGCTGCCCAAACGGTAGATCAAACATGACTAGAAAAAACGGGCCCTAAAGCAATTGTTTCCCTCAATGAACCACTAATCGAGACTACCAACAACATCCAACAAGGCATAATTAAAACCTATCTCTCCCTATTTTTCTTCACTCTTGCCCTAGCATTACTTCTACTACTAATTAGACAGCCCGAAGCGCTCCTCGACTTAAACCCCGAGTCAGCTCTAAAACCACAAATAAAGTCAAAAGTAACACTCATGCCCCCATAATCAATACTCCCCCTCCTATCGAATACATTAAAGCCACCCCTGCCACATCACCACGAAATAATGAAAACTCCCCAAACTCATCCGCTGACGTCCAAGACCCCTCATATCATCCTCGTCAAAAAAAGACTGAAACCACAACTGCCCCTAACACGTACGCTAACATCACCCCCAACACAGGTCAACTTCCCCACCCCTCAGGATAAGGTTCAGCGGCAAGCGCCGCTGAATATGCGAATACAACTAACATTCCTCCCAGATAAATCAAAAATAAAACTAAAGACAAAAAAGAACCACCATGTCCTACCAACACCCCACACCCTGCTCCAGCAACCATTACCAAGCCTAAAGCCGCAAAATAAGGAGAAGGATTAGAAGCAACCGCTGCTAACCCTAAAACTAAACAAAATAAAAACAAAAAGAATACATAAACCATGAGTTCCTACCAGGATTTTAACCAGGACCAGTGACTTGAAAAACCACCGTTGTTATTCAACTACAAGAACCAATGGCCAACCTACGAAAAAACCACCCCCTACTTAAAATTGCCAACGACGCCCTAGTTGACCTCCCAGCCCCAGCCAACATTTCAGTTTGATGAAACTTTGGCTCTCTACTCGGACTTTGTTTAGCCGCCCAAATCCTTACAGGCCTCTTTCTAGCTATACATTACACATCAGACATCGCCACAGCCTTTTCTTCCGTCGCCCACATTTGCCGTGACGTAAACTATGGATGACTGATCCGAAACATGCATGCCAACGGCGCATCCTTCTTCTTTATTTGCATCTACCTCCACATCGGACGAGGCCTATACTATGGCTCCTACCTATATAAAGAAACATGAAACATTGGAGTAATTCTTCTCTTATTAGTTATAATAACTGCCTTTGTTGGATATGTTCTCCCATGAGGCCAAATGTCCTTCTGAGGAGCCACCGTTATTACAAACCTTCTATCAGCCTTCCCATACGTAGGAAACTCCCTAGTACAATGAATTTGAGGTGGCTTCTCTGTAGACAACGCTACACTCACCCGATTCTTCGCCTTCCACTTCCTATTCCCTTTTGTCATTGTAGCAATGACATTAGTCCATCTCATTTTCCTACACGAAACTGGATCCAACAATCCAACAGGCCTTAACTCAGACGCAGACAAAATCTCCTTCCATCCATATTTCTCGTATAAAGACCTACTAGGCTTCGCAGCCTTACTTATTGCCCTCATCTCCCTAGCACTATTCTCCCCTAACCTCCTCGGCGACCCCGACAACTTCACCCCCGCAAATCCCATAGTAACCCCACCTCATATTAAACCAGAATGGTACTTCCTATTCGCCTACGCCATCCTACGATCTATCCCTAATAAACTAGGAGGGGTCCTAGCCCTATTTGCCTCAATCCTGGTACTTATATTAGTACCAATCTTACACACCTCCAAACAACGAAGCCTAACCTTCCGACCATTTACACAATTCCTCTTCTGACTCCTAATTGCAGACGTAATGATTCTCACCTGAATCGGAGGAATACCAGTAGAACATCCCTTTATTATCATTGGCCAAATCGCATCCCTCCTCTACTTCTCCCTCTTCCTTCTATTTGTTCCTGTAGTAAGTTGAGTCGAGAACAAAATCCTAGAATGACAATGCAATAGTAGCTCAGTTCCAGAGCGCCGGTCTTGTAAGCCGGATGCCGAAGGTTAAAGTCCTTCCTACTGCTTTCAAGAAAGGGGGATTTTAACCCCCACCCCTAACTCCCAAAGCTAGGATTCTAAATTAAACTATTTCTTGCATGTACATATATGTATTATCAACATTAAAATTATATTAACCATCTCAGGAGTACTAAATACATTACTGTTCAATTAACATATCATGGTTTAACCCATCATATATATATTAACCAATAATTGGTATATATGACATAAGCATATATTGATAAATCCAATGAAAATGGAATGCCAATTACGAAACTTAAGATTTAAATAAAATATCCATGGTCAAAGATATACCAAGTACTCAACATTTGATGGCCAATCAAATGGATAATGTAGTAAGAACCGACCATCAGTTGATTTCTTAATGCATACGGTTATTGATGGTCAGGGACAAAAATTGTGGGGGTAGCACAAAATGAACTATTCCTGGCATTTGGTTCCTACTTCAGGGCCATTAATTGGATATTCCTCATTCTTTCCTTGACGCTTGCATAAGTTAATGGTGATAACCATACGACTCGTTACCCACCATGCCGAGCATTATTTCCAGAGGGTCAGTGGTTCTCTTTTTCTTTTTCCTTTCATTTGACATCTCATAGTGCAAATGCAACAGTAATGGTAAGGGAGAACATACAATACTTTGGATTCAAGAAAAATATTGAATGATGGTAAGATTTTACTCGTAAATTGCATAATTGATATCAGGAGCATATAATAGCGAAGAATCCCCTAAAATATCTAAGATACCCCCTGGCTTTTACGCGTAAACCCCCCCTACCCCCCCAAAACTCGTGAGATCCTTCATATACCTGTAAACCCCCCGGAAACAGGATAGAACCCCAAGAATTATATTAAGTATCCAAAAACTTACTTATTTATATTATTGCAATATTTCACATGCTAGCGTAGCTTAACTAGAGCATACACCATGCCCCCCCCTCCAAAAACTTACTTATTTATATTATTGCAATATTTCACATGCTAGCGTAGCTTAACTAGAGCATACACCATGCCCCCCCCTCCAAAAACTTACTTATTTATATTATTGCAATATTTCACAT